ACCAATTCTTATTTCTAACAAGTAGTTTTGTTGGTTGGTTAATTGGTCACATTTTATTCATGAAATGGGTTGGATTGGTATTAGTCTGGATACAGAAATTGGTATTAGTCTGGATACAGAAAAAGAATTCTATTAAATCTAATGTACTTATTCGATCTAATAAGTACATTATGTCAGAATTTAGAAATTGGATGTCTCGAATCTTTATTATTTTTTTTTTTATTTCCTCAATATACTATTTAGGGAGAACACCACTGCCTGTTTTTATTTTCAATAAAAAACTGTCAGAAATTCAAGAAAGAGGTGAAATTGATAAAAAAGAAAAAATAGGTGTAGAAAGAACTTCCAAAACGAAGTTAACTAAACAAGAACAAAAAAAATCCAACGCAGAATATCTTTCTGCTTCTCTTTTTTCGAAGGAAAGAGAGAATTCGTACAAAATCGATGAAAGAGAGGAGAAAGATAAAGATATCTTTCGATTGGAAAAACCTTTTTTAAGGATGATTTTCGATTATAAACGATTCCATCGTCCTTTGCGATATATAAAAAATGATCGATTTGAAAATGCTGTAAGAAATGAGATGTCACAATTCTTTTTTCATACATCTCAAAGTGATGGAAAAGAAAGAATATCTTTTACGTATCCATCTAGTTTATCAACTTTTCTTGAAATGATGCAAAGAAAGACATCTCTCTTCACAACAGAAAAACTCTCCTATGATGAATTGGATAATCATTGGAGTTCGATTAATGAACAAAAAAGAAACAACCTAAGTAATCAATTTCTAAATAGGGCCGAAGCTCTAGATAAGGAATTTTTTGCTTTGGATGTACTCGAAAAAAAGATTAGATTATGTAATGATGAGACTAAAAAATACTTACCTAAAATATATGATCCTTTGTTGAACGGACCCTATCGCGGACGAATCAAAAAAAGTTTTTTATTCTCAATCAAGAATAAAACTTACACAAAAAACTACATTTTGATAAATAAGATTCACGCCATCCTTCTTAATATTAATACTGATTATCCAGACTTTGAACAGAAAATAGATAGATTTGATAAAAAATCATTATCAAATGAAATTCGTTTTTTTTTTAACTTGATCAGTCAATTTTCTGGAAAATCAGTATCCAATTTCCATTTTAAAGGACTTTATTTATTTCGAGAACATGAAAAGATGGATTCCGAAGCTAAAAAAAAAAAAATGAAATTTTTAGTCGACGCAATTCTAACTGATGCGAACGATAAAACAATTCTAAATAGAAAAGAATGTATTGGAATAAAAGAAAGCAGTAAAAAAGTTCCTCGATGGTCATACAAATTCATTGACGAAGAAGAATACCTGGAAAGCAATGGTAAAAGAGAAGATTATGAGATTTGTTCAAGAAGACCCAAACCACCTATAGTAATTTATACTGATACTGATAACTCAGAGAATGCCGATGCTTATACGTATCCCAAGGATACTGATAATTCTGATGGAAAAGAAGAATTTGCTTTAATAGAGTATTCACAACAATCGGATTTTAGCCGAGACATAATCAAAGGATCTAGACGCGTTCAAAGACGTAAAACTGTTAATTGGAAAATCCTTCAAGCAAGTCCACATTCTCCTCTTTTTTTGGACAAAATTGACAAATCCTCTTTCTTTTCTTTTGAGATTTTCGAGCCAATGAAAATCTTTTTTCTAAATTGGATGTGGAAAAAGAAAAATACAGAATTGACAATTTCGGATTATACAGAGGAAAAGAAAAATAAAAAAGAGATTAAGAAAAAAGAGGAAGCGGAGCGTATGGAAATAGCGGAAGCCTGGGAAAACACTCAAAATGCTCAAGCAATAAGAGGTCTTTTATTAGTAACCCACTCGATTATTAGAAAATATATTCTATTACCCTCATTGATAATAACTAAAAATCTCGTTCGTATACTATTATTTCAATCTCCCGAATGGTCAGAGGATTTAAAGGATTGGAATAGAGAAATGTATATTAAGTGCACCTATAATGGCGTGCCATTATCCGAAACAGAATTTCCGAAAAACTGGCTAACTGAGGGTATTCAAATAAAGGTCCTTTTTCCTTTTCGTCTGAAACCTTGGCACAGATACAGATCTAAGCTACGATCCCCTCAAAAGGAAAAGGATCCAATGAAAAAAAAAGTGAAAAAAATGGATTTCTTCTTTTTTACAGTTTTCGGAATGGAAGTAGAATCCCCCTTTTCTTCTTCTCCCCGAAAGCGACGTTCGTTTTTTGATCCAATTTTTAAAGAACTTAAAAAAAAAATCAAAATTTGGAAAAAGCATTTTTTTCAAAGAACAAAATCTTTTCTAAATATCACAAAAGAAAAAGCACAATGGATCATCCAAATTCTTCTATTTCTAAAAGAAAAAAGAAAAAAACTATCATTATCAGAATTGATAAAAATCAAAATAGATGAATTGAATGAAATTCAAAAAGATTCAACAAAAAGTAAGAGTAATCCAATGATTTACGAATCCACCATTCCAATTCAATCTATTAATTGGACAGACTGTTCATTGACAGAAAAAAAAATAAAAGATCTGAATGATAGAACAAAGAAAATCATAAAACAAATAGAAGAATTTAAAAAAGACAAGAAAAAAGGTTCAGAGAGAAATATTTGTTCTAAGAAAACAACTTATGATGATAAAAGATTAGAATTACAAAAAAATATTTGGCAGATATTACAAAAAAGAAATGTTCGATTATTCCGCAAATCACATTCTTTTTTAAAATTTTTCATAGAAAGGGTATATATAGATATCTTTCTATGTATCATTAATATTCCTAAAATCAATGTACAACTTTTTCTTGAATCAACAAAAAAAATTCTTAATAAATACATTTACAATAATGAAGCAAATGAAGAAAGAAAAAGAAGTGATAAAAAAGATCAAAGTCTAATTCACTTTATTTCTACTATAAAAAAATCAATTTGTAATATTAGGAATACGAATTCACAGAATTTTTGTGACGTATCCTCTTTGTCACAAGCATATGTATTTTTTAAATTATCACAAACCCAAGTTATTAACTTAGATAAGTATAAATTAAGATCCCTTTTTGAATATCATGGAACACCTCTTTTTCTTAAGAATGAAATAAAGGATTCTTTTTTTGGAGTACAAGGAATATCTCATTCCAAATTAAAACATAAGAGCGCTCCCAATTCTGTAATGAATCAATGGACAAATTGGTTAAAAGGTCATTATCAATACGATTTATCTCAGAATGGATGGTCTAGATTAGTATCCCAAAAATGGCGAAATAAAATGAATGAACGCCATGTGGCTCAAAATAAGGATTTAACCAAATATCATTCATATGAAAAAAACGGATTAATTCTTTACAAAAAACAAGAAATAGACTCATTAACAAATCAAAAAAAAAAAATGAAAAAACAATATGGGTATGATCTTTTATCATATAAATCTATTAATTATGCAGATAAGAAGGACTCATATATTTATGGATATAGATCGTCATTCCAAGCAAATAATAACCAAGCGATTTCTTATAATTGCAACACGCGTAAAAAAAAAAAATTGGATATGACGGATGAAATTCCTATCAAGAATTATATAGTAGAAGATTCTATTCTAGATATGGAAAAAAATCTGGATAGAAAGTGTTTTGATTGGAGAATTCTGAATTTTTGTCTTAGAAATAAAATGCATTTTGGGGGTTCGATCGATACCGATTATTATTTTACGCTTCATCAAGAAATCAACCCATCCAATCAAAAAAAAAACCTTTTTGATTGGATGGGAATGAATGTAGAAATACTAAATCGTTCTATAGCGAATCGGGAATCTTTTTTCTTCTCTAAAAATTGGATATTTTTTAATGCATATACGAGTAACCCATGGATCATCCCAATCAAATTCCTTTTTTTGAATTTTAATGTAAATCAAAATGTTAGTGAAAAGAAAAAGATCACGGAAAAGAATAAAACAGAATATGCAAGTCGACTAAATCTTGAAGCATCCCTTTCAAAGAAAGAAAAAGATGTTAAAGAAGATTATGCAGGATCCGACATAAAAAAGGGTGTAAAAAAAGATAGATACACGAACAACATCGAAGCAGAACTTAATTGCTTCCAAAGAGGGTATTTGCCTTTTCAATTGAACTGGCATGATTGCTTAAATGAAAGAATAATTAATAATATCCAAGTATATTGTCTCCTGCTTAGACTGAAAAATCTAAAAGAGATTGTTATAGCCTCTATTCAAAGAGGAGAACTAAGTCTAGATATTATGAAAATTAAGAATCAGAAGGATTTCACTCTTACAGAATTGAATAAAAATACGGAATTGATAAAAAATGGAATATTGAGTATCGAACCAATTCGTCTGTCTAGAAGAAACCATGAACAATTTAATATGTATCAAATCATAGGCCTTTCGTTTATTCATAAGAGAAAGCACCAAATTATTAAGAAATCCATTACAAGAACAAGAGATCAAAAGCTGACTGAAAATAAAGAAAAAAAGAATTATGATTTGCTTGTTCCTGAAAATATTTTATCCGCTAGACGTCGTAGAGAATTGAGAATTCTAATTTGTTTCAATCCTAAGAATAGAAATAGTGTGCATAGAAATAAGGCATTTTACAATGAGAATAAAGTGAATAATTGCTGTCAAGTTTTGGCTACAAGTAAAGATCTTGATAGAGATAAAAAAAAACTAATTAATTTAAAGTTCTTTCTTTGGCCAAATTATCGATTAGAAGATTTAGCTTGTATGAATCGCTATTGGTTTGATACCAATAATGGCAGCCGTTTCAGTATGGTAAGGATACATATGTATCCCCGATTGAAAATTAGTTAATCTACATTTTTCTTTTTTTTTTTCTATTTCTCGTAACATATCTGATATGTGAAAACAAATAGATGCACATACGCATTGTCTTACCCTCTATTCTGAGGCACGATACTAATTCAATGATATATCCTACCCATTAGATCTATAACTGAATCTTCTTATTTGAAGTCTACAATTTTGCTTTTGTGAATGCATAAATATAGTCTTTTTTGTATACCTATTTGAATTGGGTTGATTAATCAAAATTTATTTGAAAAATCAGGAACTCTTAAGAAAATTAAGATTATTGTATATACCAAATTGAAAATGAGTGTCATTATTATTACTGATCAATAAAAATATCTAGACTCTATAAAATAAAAAAGGGGGGAAAGACAAGCTTTCATTTTTTTATGGTAAAAAAATCATTTATATCCGTTATTTCACAAGAAAAAAAAGAAGAAAACCCGGGATCGATTGAATTTCAAGTATTCAATTTCACCAATAAGATACGAAGACTTACTTCACATTTGGAATTGCACAGAAAAGACTATTTATCTCAAAGGGGTTTACGTAAAATTCTGGGAAAACGGAAACGACTCCTGTCTTATTTGTCAAAGAAAAATGGAATACGTTATAAAAAATTAATTAATCAGTTGGATATTCGGGAGCCACAAACTAATTAATTTGAAGAGTCGTTTTGAATTATTCGATTTCTTAGATCTTGAATCTTGATGAACTCATCTTTGTTTTAAGCAATTCATGGAAGAATGAATCGAGGAAAAACCTATGAATGCCCCAGCTACAAGAAAAGACCTCATGATAGTCAATATGGGTCCTCACCACCCATCAATGCATGGTGTTCTTCGACTTATTGTTACTCTAGATGGTGAGGATGTTATTGATTGTGAACCAATATTGGGTTATTTACATAGAGGGATGGAAAAAATTGCAGAAAACCGAACAATTGTACAATATCTGCCTTATGTAACACGTTGGGATTATTTAGCTACTATGTTCACAGAAGCAATAACCGTAAATGGACCGGAACAGTTAGGAAATATTCAAGTACCTAAAAGAGCCAGCTATATTCGAATAATTATGTTGGAGTTGAGTCGTATAGCTTCTCACCTACTATGGCTGGGACCTTTTATGGCAGATATTGGTGCACAAACCCCTTTCTTCTATATTTTCAGAGAAAGAGAATTAATATATGATCTATTCGAAGCTGCCACAGGTATGAGAATGATGCATAATTTTTTTCGTATCGGAGGGGTAGCGGCTGATCTACCTCATGGCTGGATAGATAAATGTTTGGATTTCTGCGATTATTTTTTAACAAGGGTTGTTGAATATCAAAAACTTATTACGCGAAATCCTATTTTTTTAGAACGGGTTGAGGGAGTAGGCATTGTTGGTGGAGAGGAAGTAATAAATTGGGGTTTATCAGGACCAATGCTTCGGGCTTCCGGAATACAATGGGATCTACGTAAAGTTGATCATTATGAATGTTACGAGGAATTTGATTGGGAAGTTCAATGGCAAAAAGAAGGAGATTCATTAGCTCGTTATTTAGTACGAATTGGTGAAATGGTAGAATCCATAAAAATTATTCAACAGGCTCTGGAAGGAATTCCGGGAGGGCCATATGAGAATTTAGAAATCCGTTGCTTTGATAGAGAAAAGGATCCAGAATGGAATGATTTTGAATATCGATTCATTAGTAAAAAGCCGTCTCCGACTTTTGAATTACCGAAACAAGAACTTTATGTGAGAGTTGAAGCCCCAAAGGGAGAATTAGGAATTTTTCTAATAGGGGATCAGAATGGTTTTCCTTGGAGATGGAAAATTCGTCCCCCGGGTTTTATCAATTTGCAAATTCTTCCTCAGTTAGTTAAAAGAATGAAATTGGCTGATATTATGACAATACTAGGTAGCATAGATATCATTATGGGAGAAGTTGATCGTTGAAATGATAATTGATACAACAGAAGTACAAGATATCAATTCTTTTTCCAGATTGGAATCTTTAAAAGAGGTGTATGGAATTATATGGATACTTGTCCCTATTTTGACTCTTGTATTGGGAATCACAATAGGTGTGCTAGTGATTGTATGGTTAGAAAGAGAAATATCCGCAGGGATACAACAGCGTATTGGACCTGAATACGCCGGTCCTTTGGGAGTTCTTCAAGCTCTAGCAGATGGAACAAAACTACTTTTCAAAGAGAATCTTATTCCATCTAGGGGAGATATTCGTTTATTCAGTATTGGACCATCCATATCAGTCATATCAATTCTAGTAAGCTATTCAGTAATTCCTTTTGGCTATAACTTTGTTTTAGCTGATCTCAATATCGGTGTTTTTTTATGGATTGCTATTTCGAGTATTGCTCCCATTGGACTTCTTATGTCAGGATATGGGTCAAATAATAAATATTCCTTTTTGGGTGGTCTACGGGCTGCTGCTCAATCGATTAGTTATGAAATACCATTAACTCTATGTGTGTTATCAATATCTCTACGTGTGATTCGTTGAGACAGAAACTTTTCCATGCTCCTTTCTTTTCGTCTTTATTTCTTTTCTTCTTTATAGGAAATTTATAGGAAAGGGGTAGAAAAAATGGAATAGATATCCTGATTTTGGATTCTCATTATTTTTATTCGGAATTAGGATTGATGAACTAAATCAGATAGTTATATGAGTGAAATAAAACAGCTTCCATTTATTCATTATTCATTGATTTAATATTCTAATATTCTATAATATTCTCTAATTTGAATTATGAATTTAATGAAATTGAAATTCAATATCAATATATTTAGTAATCAAATTCAAAAAATAGATATCTATTTATAGATATCTATTTGTATTTTGAATATAGAATATTTATATTTAAGAATATAATAAACTATTTGAATTTAAACTATTTAATATAATATTAATATAAAATTCTTTAAAATTCTTAATATCTTAATATATATATATATTATTAATCTTAATATATATATATATTATTAATATATAATATATTAATATATTAATATATAATATAATATATAGATATAGAATTAATATACTATGATTTGAATTTCATTTGAATCTGCAGTAAAAATATTGAGTCTCATTTTCTATGTATAAGAATTAAGTGAAAAAAAATTATAAACGGAAGAAAGCGTTTACCCCAAAATTGGTTGATTAGTCATCCTGTTTTGAAGCGGGCTCAAAAGACCAACCTTATTGAGTTTTCACTATCGTTTGTATGAATTACCATACATCTATTACCATAAGGGGAGATTGATAAAAAATGCGTGGATGGTTAGAAACACCAAGATACACAAAGGATTAGTAATGGAGATTATGTAAATTCTCCAAAAGAGCATTTCCGCATAATATAAAAAGAATACAAATTGGGGCTTTAAGTTGGTAGAAAAAATAAGGCAGTACTCCCCACAATTCCGATCCAGAGTATGCTTCTATCCACTCATAAAATAAATAACTATCAGAAACGAAATAATCCTTTAATTTTTTTTTTGAAGTCCCTTTTTGTTTTGCACATAAAAAAAAGAAGAATAGGAACGAAAAAAAAAAAGAATAGAATACAATAAAAAAAAGAGGGATCCCTTTTGATTCTTTCTTATATCCATATTCATGGAAATACAATTTATGTCATAATTCATAAACTAATGTCGAATTTTTTTTCGTAATCAAAAACGACGGGTTATTGAGAATTCTAAAGAGTATTTTATTGAATTGAAGAGTTCAATTATTACTCAACAAATTCAAATTCTTAAGGGATGAGATCAATTCGGAAGTACCTTTTTTGTATTTATTATTATAACAGACAGAATTCAATTGGTCTAATTCAGGACCGTCCAATGGATTTGAATCCTATCTATCCTAGGGATATATCAAGATAAATAACCGGCCCGGTCCCTTAGATTTATTTATGACCTTCGAGGAGCCGTATGAGGTGAAAATCTCATGTACGGTTCTGTAATAGCGATGGGAACAGTAATGTTATCACCGACTAGGATTATCTAACAGTTTAAGTACAGTTGATATAGTTGACGCGCAATCAAAATATGGTTTTTGGGGATGGAATTTATGGCGTCAACCTATAGGTTTTATCATTTTTCTAATTTCTTCCCTAGCGGAATGTGAAAGATTACCTTTTGATTTACCAGAAGCAGAAGAAGAATTAGTAGCAGGTTATCAAACCGAATATTCGGGTATCAAATTTGGTTTATTTTACGTTGCTTCCTATTTAAACTTATTAGTTTCTTCATTATTTGTAACAGTTCTTTACTTGGGCGGTTGGAATATCTCTATTCCGTACATATTTGTTTCTGAGCTTTTTGAAATAAATAAAACATGTGGAGTTTTTGGAACTACAATTGGTATCTTTATTACATTAGCTAAAACTTATTTGTTCTTGTTCCTTTCTATCACAACAAGATGGACTTTGCCTAGGCTAAGAATGGATCAATTATTAAATCTTGGATGGAAATTTCTTTTACCTATTTCTCTGGGTAATCTATTATTAACAACTTCGTTTCGACTATTTTCACTGTAAAAGATTGATATTCAATATTCATAACTTGTCTCAAACAAGAGAAAGAAACAAAACAAAAATATTCATAGATATTCACGATATGTTCCTTATGGTAACTGGGTTCATGAATTATGGTCAACAAACAGTACGAGCTGCAAGATACATTGGTCAAAGTTTCATGATTACCTTAGCCCACGCAAATCGTTTACCTGTAACTATTCAATATCCTTATGAAAAATTAATAACATCGGAACGTTTCCGCGGTCGAATCCATTTTGAATTTGATAAGTGCATTGCTTGTGAAGTATGTGTTCGTGTATGTCCTATAGATCTACCCGTTGTTGATTGGAAACTGGAAACTGATATTCGAAAGAAACGATTGCTTAATTACAGTATTGATTTTGGGATCTGTATATTTTGTGGTAACTGCGTTGAGTATTGTCCAACAAATTGTTTATCAATGACTGAAGAATATGAACTTTCGACTTATGATCGTCACGAATTGAATTATAATCAAATTGCTTTGGGCCGTTTACCAATGTCAGTAATTGACGATTATACAATTCGAACAATTCAATTCAAATAAGATTCTGTATTTATATTTAGATTTATATAATTTTATTAATAATATAGTTTATAGTTTCGAAATAGTTTCGAATACTCGTTCGTATAAAGAATTAGATTCGTCCTATAACTGTACCTAGATGAATTCACACTCCTTAGGATTTAATTCAATTAGGAATTTAGTATATCCAATTTTTTCCTGGTCGTATCAATAAGGTCATGAAATTTCAATTTATTTATCTTTTATTTTTCATCTAATGGATTTACCTGAACCGATACATGATTTTCTTTTAATCTTTCTGGGATCAGGTCTTGTATTAGGAAGTCTAGGAGTAGTATTATTTACCAACCCAATTTTTTCTGCCTTTTCGTTGGGACTGGTTCTTGTTTGTATATCTTTATTCTATATTTTATCAAACTCCCATTTTGTAGCTGCAGCACAGCTACTTATTTACGTAGGAGCTATAAACGTTTTAATCCTATTTGCTGTGATGTTCATAAATGGTTCAGAATATTACCAAGATTTTCATCTTTGGACCGTTGGGGATGGAGTTACTTTGGTGGTTTGTACAAGTATTTTTGTTTCACTAATAACTACTATTCCAGATATATCATGGTACGGGATTATTTGGACTACAAGATCAAATCAGATTATAGAGCAAGATTTGATAAATAATAGTCAACAAATTGGAATTCATTTATCAACAGATTTTTTTCTTCCATTTGAACTCATTTCAATAATTCTTTTAGCTGCTTTGATAGGTGCAATTGTCGTGGCTCGCCAGTAAGAATAGAACTAGTAATATCAATCTAAATTCCATTTTGTTCTATTTATTTTATCTCCATTTCCTTTGAATTTTACATGTGAATGGGAAAGTGAAAGATTGTTTATGTTTAAAAGAATCTTATTATTCGACTTATTACCAATATCTTCTTTTTGTCTGTACTTGTTATATTCTCTAGTCAATCGAATCTGTTGAAGTGTTGTTCATATTGAAATGAATCCAAATTGATAAGGAGTTGGTCAATGATGCTCGAACATGTACTTGTTTTGAGTGCCTATTTATTTTCTATCGGTATCTACGGATTGATCACAAGCCGAAATATGGTTAGAGCCCTTATGTGTCTTGAACTTATACTGAATGCGGTTAATATAAATTTCGTAGCTTTTTCTGATTTTTTTGATAGTCGCCAATTAAAAGGAAATATTTTTTCCATTTTTGTTATAGCTATCGCAGCCGCTGAAGCAGCTATTGGACCGGCTATTGTTTCGTCAATTTATCGTAACAGAAAATCAACTCGTATCAATCAATCTAATTTGTTGAATAAATAGTATTAATTAGAAAAATTGGAATTTCGAATATTGAAATTCGAATATTTATCAATTCAAATTCGCATGTATGATAACGTATGATCATGTTTGCGAAAACGTAAGAAATCAAAGTATCTTGGCCCTCTGTTATGAATTGATCCAGAGGTAGATTGATTAGAAAAATTCTGGTAAATCATTGATTCATCTGGTGTCGAAATATATGATTCATTTACAAGTTTACTAGATCGAAAATTGCTGATGTTCAAAAATTAATAGAGCCAATGTCTCATTCAGTAAAGATTTATGATACATGTATAGGATGTACTCAATGTGTCCGAGCCTGCCCCACAGATGTATTAGAAATGATACCTTGGGACGGATGTAAAGCTAAGCAAATAGCTTCTGCTCCAAGAACAGAAGACTGTGTTGGTTGTAAGAGGTGTGAATCCGCCTGTCCGACAGATTTCTTGAGTGTTCGAGTTTATTTATGGCATGAAACAACTCGAAGCATGGGTCTAGCTTATTGATACGTTTCAAAAAACCACATACGAATACCTTTTTTTTACTGACAAAAACCCGTGCTCAAAGTGGAAAAGATTTTTTTTCCATTTTGAGCACGGGTTTTTCTGGCCCAAGTGTATCTTATTTTTACCATGAATTTTTTTCCTTGGTTAACAATAGTTGTAGTTTTCCCAATATCCGCGGGTTCCTTAATCTTCTTATTTCCCCATAGAGGAAATAAGGTAATTAGGTGGTATACTATTTTGATATGCTTAATGAATCTCCTTATAACAACCTATGCATTCTGTTATCATTTCCAATTGGACGATCCATTAATCCAGTTGACGGAGAATTATAAATGGATCCAATTTTTTGATTTTTACTGGAGATTCGGAATAGATGGACTCTCTATAGGCCCTATTTTACTGACGGGATTTATCACCACTTTAGCTACTTTAGCGGCTCAACCGGTTACTCGGGAATCCCGATTATTCCATTTCCTGATGTTAGCAATGTATAGCGGTCAAATAGGATCATTTTCTTCTCAAGACATTTTACTTTTTTTCATCATGTGGGAATTAGAATTAATTCCTGTTTATCTACTTTTATCCATGTGGGGTGGAAAGAAACGTTTGTATTCGGCTACAAAGTTTATTTTGTATACTGCGGGAAGTTCCATTTTTTTATTAATGGGAGTTCTCGGTATCGGTTTATATGGTTCGAATGAACCAACATTAAATT